TCCGACGAATCCACTATAGTGATTTCGTATCCTCCTTTTTCTTTTCGTATGATTTTGCTTATTATACCTGTGGATGTAGCATTATAAACATTATTATTACTCTTGCTCCCGTCGGGATAAATCTGACCCCTTCCCCTGTTCCCGCCTACGTATATGGGATATTTTAAGAAGCGAACATCTTTCTTAGTAGCGGGATTGGGGGAAAGAATAGGAAAGGCGATTTCACTATATTTCTGACCAGGAATAGGGCCTACCACAAGAATATTTTTTTTAGTAGGGCGATAGTTTTGAAAAGAAAGATTGCCTATCTTTTCTTTAATCTCAGGCGAAATACGATCGGGGGGGGCCAACTCAAACCCCTCTGGTAAAATAAGAACAGCCCCCACATTCAAAGCCCCCTTTTTACCATTAGCAAGAACTTGTTTCACTTGCATATCATAAGGGATTCGAACAACTGCTTCAAATACAGTATCGGGAAGTACCGCTTGTGGAACCTCGATATCCACGGGCTTATTAGCTAAGTGGCAATTGGCACATACAATACGGCCGGTTGCTTCTCGCGGATTTTCATAACTCTGCTGTGCAAAAATAGGATATGCATTTGAAATGGGTGCTCGAGTTATTATATATATCATGAGCGATACGGAAATGGATCGAGTAATCTCTTCCTTTATCCAAGAAAAGGCATTTCTAGTTTGCATGGTCCAATCATTAATTCTGAAAATTTCTACAATAAAATTAGGTAGGTTGCTAGTATAGCTCCCTATCCATGATTCTGCTATTTACTGAAATCATTTTATTGGAATATAGGAAGAATCCCTGGCTGGGTAGAAAGAAAAAGAAAAGAACAAATATAATTTTGAATGGTTAGCTTATGTACAAAGTAACAAACATTATAAGTGGATCATTTTTTTCAATCATTCATTGAATGATAAATCACTACAAGTGACGGAGATACACGATTTAAATAACGGAAAATCCAATATTTCAAAATTGTATCTAGAATGACTGGAAAAGTGGAAACAAGACCGAATATGATTTGATGATTATGAGCAAATCCAAAATCTTTATAGATAGAACCGATCATTAGTTCCCAACCATGGGGCGAATGGAATCCTATACATAAATCAGTTAATAAAAGAATAGAAAAAACTTTTATTGTGTCGCTTAAGTTATATAGGAATTCTTGAACCCAAGAGTTAAGAATAATAAGTTCTTGATTACCTAGAATCGAATAACTACTTAGAATAACGAAACAGATTATATTTGTGGAGAAGTGCAAAATCGTATGGATACGATCCTCATTGTGCGTCTTGATCAGTTGGATCGTTTCTTTGTAGATTCCGATACGAAGGTTTTGTAGACATGTTTCCGGATATTCCTTTATCATTTCATCCAAGAGGAATAGTTCCTCTAATTCTATTAATTTTTTTAGAATACTCTTTTCTTGAATATCATTCAAGAAAATTTCGGATTGCCCAGTATTCCACCAATTAGTAATCCAAGATTCTAGACTTTTCTTAAATGAAAAAGAGATCCACCAGGGCAAAAAGACTATAGATGTAAGATATAGAAGGGGAATAAATGCTTTCTTTTTTGCCATTTTTCGTTATCTTTAATAAACTCACCCTCACCTCATTCGTCAACTCTATATGATAATAATATTTCTGGTAAGCATAAGTTCTATTATCTATTAGAAGTCATAGAACCTATAAATCTATTACCCCCTTTTTTAAAAAGGGGGGATAATAGAAATAGAATAGATTTTTTTTATTTTTCAGTTCATTTTTTTTTTTTCAAAATACTTCAATTGGTACACGCAAGAAATAGGCCAATTCCGCTGCTTTTTGTTCAATTTCTCGTGGGGTCAAATTCTCATCAGTACGAGTCAAGGGAATGGCTCCCTGTCCTCTGATTTCCATATAAAGGACACGACGAGTATAAATACCCTCTTTAACTTCTATTCTGATGGACTGAATGTCTTTCATAAGGAATCGGAGAAAAATACGACGATTTTTTCCAGGAAATCCCCAACGAAAAATACACACTATTCCCTCTTTTCTATCGAATCGATCATAACCACTACCTATATTCCACGAAATTGTACACCACAAGTAGGAGCTAATAAAGAGACCCGCGATTCCATAGAAAGACATCACGATCCCTTGTGGAAAAAAAAGAATTTGATGAGATGGAAATAAAGATATCAAATTCTTACCAAGATAACTGGAAGTTCCAACTAATAAGAAACCTAATGAACCTAAAAAAAGAATAAAGGCCCAGCAGAAATTACTTGTTTTTCGAGACCCCGTTATACGTTCTATCCATATACGTTCTGATCGCCAACCCATACTAGATCCAGTTGTATTTTATTGGAATTGGGAGAATAACCCCCAAAAATTTGACTTTTTTTTGTTTCTGAAGTAACTCTTCATCAACTAGCACTAGTCTGATGTAAACCTTTGTAAACCTTTAGGAGTAATTCATTGAATTGCTTATA